TCGAAAAGCAATGAAAAAGGCTATTGAATTAACTGAACAAGCAGATACAAAAGGAATTCAAGTACAAATTGCAGGGCGTATCGACGGAAAAGAAATTGCGCGTGTGGAATGGATCAGAGAAGGTAGGGTTCCCCTGCAAACCATTCGAGCTAAAATCGATTATTGTTCCTATACTGTTCGAACTATTTATGGAGTATTAGGCATCAAAATTTGGATATTTATAGACGGGGAAGAATAAACCTTTATTTGTCTTTCCCTTCGATCTAGTGATGGAACAAAAAAGAGAAATTCGTTCCTTTTTTCTATTCAATAAAAACTAAAATGAAGAATTCTAATTCTATATGGTTGAATAAAAATTCGATTAGCCATTTGATATAATTGCTATGCTTAGTGTGTGACTCGTTGGTTTTTTTAGGGTTAGGATTCAATAAAAAAAAGACTAGCCTCTTACTATAAACTAATAACTATAGGACTACTAACCAACTCATCACTTCGCATTATCTGGATCCAAAGAACCAGTCAAGATATGATATATCGGTCATATCGTTGTAGCAACTGAAATCTTTTTTGCATAAACAAAAGAAAAATCAATCTAATTCTAAGTTATAAAGCGAAATAGAGAACAAAGATGTGGATAAATGGAAGGGTGAAAGAAAGAGAGAGAAAAATACCAATGATCTAGAATTCCATCCAATATGTAAGGTCTATGAGGCATCTCATAAAAAAGGCAGTGTAATAAAGCATCAATGCTGATTCGTACATAATTAAATGAATCTGTTCATAAAATAAAAAAATAAGAGCTTCGAGCCAATAAAGACTAAGAAGATTGACTCAAGAAAAAATTTCATTATGAGCTCCATTGTAGAAATCAGACCTAACCATTAAATAAGAAGCGATGGGAACGATGGAACCTATGAATCCAAATCTATTGAAAACGGATTCATTGATCGGGATGGCGGAACAAACCAAAGACTAATTCATTCATATTCATCTATTGGGAAAAGAAAAATCAAGAGCTAACCCTACAACTGAAATAGCGATGAAAAGAGTAAATATTCGCCTGCGAAACCTTTATTTTCTTGGATTGCTAAATTTGGGTCAATCGAAGAAAATAAAAGACAAAACAAAATAAAGAATCGTTATAACATTATAAAAAGTCATACAATATTTAAAATAGAAATATTAATATGTTTAGTTATCTAAAAAAACAAGATATACAAACGAATAATAGAGAAGTTGAAGATTTTCTTATTCGCGAGGAGCTGGATGAGAAGAAACTCTCACGTCCAGTTCTGTAGTAGAGATGGAATTCAGAACCAACCATCAACTATAACCCCAAAAGAACCAGATTCCGTAAACAACATAGAGGAAGAATGAAGGGAATATCTTATCGAGGTAATCATATTTCTTTCGGTAAATATGCTCTTCAGGCACTTGAACCCGCCTGGATCACATCTAGACAAATAGAAGCAGGTCGACGAGCAATGACACGAAATGCACGACGTGGTGGAAAAATATGGGTACGTATATTTCCAGACAAACCGGTTACAGTAAGACCCGCAGAAACACGTATGGGTTCGGGGAAAGGATCCCCTGAATATTGGGTAGCTGTTGTTAAACCAGGTCGAATCCTTTATGAAATGGGTGGAGTAACAGAAAATATAGCCAGAAAGGCTATTTCAATAGCATCGTCTAAAATGCCTATACGAACTCAATTCATTATTTCGGCATAAAAATGGAGAATCAAAGGAAATAGGTCTTGAGAATTAAAAAAAAAACAATCGCAGGTGCTGATTTATTTTTTTGGACAAACAATATTTCTTTTTTCTTCGCCCTTTGCATTGAAAGAATAGATAAAAAAAAAAATGATATGATTCAACCTCAGACCCTTTTGAATGTAGCGGATAACAGCGGGGCTCGAGAATTGATGTGTATTCGAATCATAGGAGCTAGCAATCGTCGATATGCTCATATCGGTGACGTTATTGTTGCTGTGATCAAAGAAGCAGTGCCAAACATGCCCCTAGCAAGATCAGAAGTGGTCAGAGCTGTAATTGTACGTACTTGTAAAGAACTCAAACGTGATAACGGTATGATAATACGATATGATGACAATGCTGCGGTTGTCATCGATCAAGAAGGAAACCCAAAGGGAACTCGGGTTTTTGGTGCAATTGCCCGGGAATTGAGACAGTTAAATTTTACTAAAATAGTTTCATTAGCTCCGGAGGTATTATAAAATGAGATCATGATATGGTTAGAATAAAGTATTTCAAAGAAAGAGATTAAGAAATGGATTCAGATTAATTAATAGATTATGTCTCATGCATATGCCTTTAAGAATTCATATTCATAAACAAATAAGTAAAAAAACAAGAAAGGCATGTTGATTATATCAAAATTTGGGAGCACCAAGAATTTTAATTCATCATGGGTAGGGATACTATTGCTGACATAATAACCTCTATACGAAATGCTGATATGGATAAAAAAAGAGTGG